TAATATAAGAATCTGAGGAATCGGCCCAGGTCGGCTTACTAATCGGATGCCCTAATGAGTTACAAAAACGCGCCATAGTCAATGATCCAATCAGAGGAATAATTGGAACGGTTGTCTCGAACTGCTTCATAGCATTATCGATTAGAAATGCATTTTCTAGCATTTGACTCCGCACCACCAAAGTATTTAGTCGCCCCCTGGAAAGATAGCCCAGAAAGTTGATATAATCTTTGTATAAGTGGTTTATATGAATCCTTCCGGGTTGAGACCACACGTGAAAATGCCATTGCCATAAATTGACAAGGTAATATTTCCATTTATTCATCAGAAGAGGCATATCTTTTGAAGCCAGAACGGATTTTCCTTGATATCTAACATAATGCATGATAGGATGCTTGAACAGCCATAAGTTGTCCTGAAAATCATTAACAAAGACTTGGACAAGATCTTCTACTTTTCCATAAAAAGAAATTCGCTCAAAAAGGAGTCCTGAAGATGTTGATCGTAAATGAGAAGATTGGTTACGGAGAAAAAAGAAGATTGATTCATATTCATATACATGAGAATTATATAGGAACAAGAAAAATCTTGGATTGCTTGTTGAAAAAATGGAATTTGATTTCTTTGGAGTAATAAGACTATTCCAGTTAAAATACTCATGAAGAAAGAATCGCAATAAATGTAAAGAGGAGGCATCTTTTACCCAATAGCGAAAGGCTCGAACCAAGATTTCCGGGCGAATGGGGTAGGGTATTAGTACATCTAAGACATAGTGTAAATGTGAGAAATTGTTCTCGAAAAAAGGAAATATTGAATGAATTGATTGGAAATTATGAGATTTCGCCATTTCTTTTTCTTTCCCTTCTAAGAAAGCTACTAATCGCAGGGAAAATGGAATTTCCACAATGACTGAAAATCCCTCCGATATCATTTGCGAATAAAATTGATTGTTGTGTCCAATAAATTGATTTGGATTAGAATCCTTAGCATAAATACTCAAATGAATCCGTTGATACGTCCGACTAATTAAACGTTTCACACTGAGTGAACTAGATTTATTGTCATAACCCCCATTTTCCAACGGAATCGTCGATCTATTTAAACCGTGATCATGAGCAAGTGTATAAATATACTCTCGAAAAAGAAGTGGGTATAGGAAGTTGTGTTGCTGAGATCTATCTAGTTCTAAATGGATTTGATATTCTTTCATTTGAAATTAGATTGCAACAAAAGGTAAGGTATTTATTGGATTATCAAATGATACATTGGGTTATCAAATGATACATAGTGCGATACAGTCAAAACAAAGTATTGTAGTAAAGAAAAAAATGGATACCTTGGAAACGGGTAAACTCATTACCGGATTCTCGATTTTATCATTTTTGAATTGGTTTATGTTTGTTATAGTATAAATAGGTGGTTAGAAATCCTTTATTTTTGCAATCCAACCGCTCTTTTGATTTTATTTTGGAAAACAAAATATCTTTATCAATATACTGCTTCTTCTACACATTCATCTCCAACCCATAATAGGGACAAACTCATAGTTAGGACTCATTAAAAAAATAGCTAATCGACTCGCGGAAAAACCCCTTCCCCACATTAGGAACTAATATCTTTTTAACGTTTAATTAGATCGGGGAATTATTCAAATTCAATTCAGAAGAGAAGCTCGTTCCTTTTTATTTCCCGAGAATTGGAACCATAAGGCTCTATCCATTTATTCACTCGACCCAACTTTGAATTCCATTTTTTGTTCTGCGCCAACAACTCAAACCCTATTTTGAAGCCATTGAATCAGAATAAAGTATTCTCCAAATTTTCCATTGATACGACATGCTGGTTTTTCCATTCATTCCTTTCAGGATCAGTCGTGGTCTTACAAACTCTCCCGATGGTATGGACGAATCCTTTGTTTCATATAAATGTGTAAAAGATGCTAGCCGCACTTAAAAGCCGAGTACTCTACCGTTGAGTTAGCAACCCGAATAATTCGAATGGGTGGATACAATCGGAATAAAAAAGAAATAAAAGAAAAGAAATGAAATTGCACAACGGAATCAAAATATTAAATTAGCAAGAAATCGACTAACAAAATTTAGAATCGATTGGGAACATAAAAAAAAGACTTCTTGTATAACAGTGAATCCAGCGAACCCATTACTTTAATTTTGAATTTTGAATGAAGTAAAGAAAAAAACCAAACCTCTGTTACGGAGATAAATAGGTACGGAGATAAATGGATCTGTTTATCCTTATCCACGATCGAATTATAGTTGTTCGATACGCTGTTGTCAATATGACGGTGAATGTTGAATATTAATGTTAAGAAAAGAATCTAAAAAAATAAAATGGCGAAAACAAAAAGAATGAATTTATTAATTTAATTAAAATATTAAAATAAAAAAAAAAATTATAAAATGAAATAAATAAATAATATAGAAAAGAAATAATTTAGAAATGCTTTTGAAAAAAAAAATCGAAAAGAAAAAGAAAGAACTTGCGTTAGATTTGCACTACATATTTACTATACATAAATACAAATAGATACATAGCTATAGCTGAAAGAATAAAAAAAAAAAAGAAATCTCGGGTTGACATTGATTCAATCAATCAATATAAGTAAAATAAACAAGGTGAATCCCTTGTTTTGTGATTTGTTAATAGATTTACAACGACAAACTATAAAAAGCCCGGTTTCGATTGCGAGTAATGTAAATTTTCGATTTCTCGACCCAATTAGTTCGTTGTATTCATTTGATCTTTTTTATATGCATCTTATATCAATAAAATTCTAGCAATAAAATTGATTTTTGTTCTTCTGCTTATTTTTTTTGTCCTTATACTTCCAGAACATTATACTTTATGGGAGCAATATTAAATAGGGATAAAAAATAGGTATGAATAGAACAAAAAAGGGGGGAGTAGTAAAGAAAAAGTTATACAAAACTATATAGGAGTCATCCACACCCTCTTTTTTTATTCTATATCCTCGATGCAATTTCGTTTAATTAAGATGAAGTTCCTTAAAAATCCCAGCCTTCTTTGAAATATCATGAACCGTTCCTGTAGGTTGAGCGCCCTTGTCAAGGAAATCTAAAATAGCAGGAAGATTTAAATGGGTTTGATTATTTATCGGATCATAAAAACCCACTTTCCGAAGATCTCTTCCCTCTCTTCGGGATCGAGCATCGATTGCAACGATTCGATAAACAGCTCATTGGGATAGATGTAGATGAACAATACCCCCCCTAGAAACGTATAAGAAGTTTTCTCCTCGTACGGCTCGAGAAAAAATGATTAGAAATTGTGTGATTTAAGTCCTTCTTTTTCGAAAATTCGAAAAAAAAAGCATTCGTACTCTCATAACTCAAGTTGGATAACTTTTAAATAGCCCAAAAGAAAATCTTTAGGGATTTCTTTTTTTGAGTGGTCTCTAACCCCTTTTTTGTTTGTCTCGTTTCGAATCGATTTTTTGATTCTTAATTCCCATTCTGATCTAATTGTTGAGACAATTGAAAACGGTATTTCCTTGTTCCAGGATCCTTTTTATCTTTGCCTTGAATCATTGGGTTTAGACATTACTTCGGTGATCTTTCGTTTTCAAAAATGGCGGCAACACACCCCTTTTTGCGATTTTTTTCTATCAAAGAATCATACGAACAATTGATTCCTGCATGATACACTTTTCATCGAAAGAGTTTTACCAATTCCAACAAATTGTCGTTTTGGATTTCAAAATTGTTCGAATCGGATTCTTTCAATTTATATATCGAAAATATACTTACGAAGTTTGTTACAACTTATTGATTGGTATTAACCCTAGATCCTTGCCCCTGCGAAATGAACAAATACTTTCTACTCAAGCTCCATCATGTCCTATTTACACTACACCCCAACAAAAAACGAGAATTCTAGTAGAACAGAACAAAGTATGTCGAGCCAAGAGCCCATTCATTTCTAGATAATCTACAATCTAAAATGGCGGATGAAAAAAAAAATCCACAGCGGATCGTGTCCTTCAAGTCGCACGTTGCTTTCTACCACATCGTTTCAAACGAAGTTTTACCATAACATTTTTTCGAGTTTTGAACCGGTATGTAATTGATTCAATTATGGAATCATGAATAGTCATTGCTTCGGTCAATACCCAGTCCTTTTTCCTTCGATATGAAAGGAATAGTTAGTTAATTTATGAGGAAGAAGCCTCAGTAAGAATTATGAGGAAGAAGCCTCAGTAAGAATTGAATTTCACCCTCTATTTTAATTTTATTGTTTTCATTTTATTGCATGAATGCAATATTTCTTTTTATTTCTAAATAAAACAAAAAAGAACACGAATAAAAATAAAAAGAAAATAAAGTAAAAAGTAAATATAGAGGATGAAGATATATGAATGGACCCCGTCTCAATTATTAATTATGATTAAATACATTTCCAATTATTAATTAGAGCCAAACATCAAATACCTCCAGCTCAAAGAAAATTAATCCATATGAAACTCGATTGATTATGAGATCTTACATCGCTCACGAACTCGTATGGACCCCACTCCCAATTCATTCTGGGGGATGATTAATCATAAATAAAAATAGGATCCTATTTGATACGGGATGCTAGACTCTTTTGTATAGATAAAAAGCCAAAAGGGTCCAGATTACGTCATTCTTTACTATACTTTTACCCTAAACCGGTCTTAGAAACTTAATTCCATTGATTGAATTCAAACAGTACCACGAATACCCTCTTGTTTAGATTTCAAGAAATGAAATAAAAAATTGGGGAGGTTTTCGCATTTCGATTTAGAATGTATCCTTGCAAATTCACGGAGGTAGGGTATGTAGGGATTTTTTAAGCCACTCACTTACATATCAAAGTGAAAGGGAGGGGGAGGGCCCATCCGACTTTTTTTGAATTCAAACTCTTGTGATCTATGTTGCCATCTTACTTGGATCACAAATGGATTCCATTTTATTTTCGTATTATTTGAACTCGATTCAATTTATGAAAAAACATCTTATTCAGAGAAGAGTTTTGAAAATTCGAAACAAGAAGTCCATTTTATCAAAAATTAGACTCTTAAAAAAATTATACTCTGAAAGAGAGGTTGCTCAAAAAAGTAATTTGGAGTCTGATATTCGGATATATATAAGAGGTCGCTCTGGGACGGAAGGATTCGAACCTCCGAATAGCGGGACCAAAACCCGTTGCCTTACCGCTTGGCCACGCCCCATTTTCATTTCTTTTCTATTCGATACTAATAAACACTAATATTGGTTGTTCGTCAATTCCCGGCCAAATCTCTATGGAATAAATTAGATTCTTTTTTTTAAGATTTTGACACAAGTAGATGCAGAATTAAACTCCATTTATTGATCATTACATAGAATTCAATTAAGATATTGTATGAAAGTATGATTTCTTCTATTCTCTTGTGAGAATTGAAGGATTTTTGTTTTGATTGGTTCGGTTCAAAGAAGTAGTTTTTTTGTCTACCTTACTTTCTTTTCGTCATTTTTATCATTTTTAGCTTATATCAATAACATATTTTTAACTCAATCAAAATACAATTATCTCCAAGAACAAAATGTTTGTTATGCTTAATACCTTTAGTTTGATCTATATCTTTCTTAATTCTGCCCTTTATTCGAGTAGTTTTTTATTCGGCAAATTACCCGAGGCGTACGCTTTTTTGAATCCAATTGTAGATGTTATGCCAGTAATACCTCTTTTCTTTTTTCTCTTAGCCTTTGTTTGGCAAGCTGCTGTAAGTTTTCGATAAGATCTTTAATAGTGTCCGAGAAAAATTCATGATTTATTCAAGCTCGAGAAAAAAAAAATTCTAACAATTGATAAGACCAGATGAGTCTTCCAATTTGAATGAACCCTCAAGTAAAACAGTAAAATTCTTGGGCAGACACGATAACTTTCGATTTCCCCATTTCATGGTTCTTACCTTTTTTTTTTCACTGAAAGACCCTATTAGAGTCCGCCACAATATCGAAATCGAAGTCGAATTGTGTTAATTTCGAAAAATAAAAACTCTTTTGTATTTCTATCAATTTGAAAAACCGTTTCATTTCTTGGTGTCAAAATAGGATATGTAGTATAAAAATAGAGAATCTATTCTCTTTTTCCCCCCCAAAAAAAATTGGAGATTGTGTAATGCTTACTCTCAAACTCTTTGTTTACACCGTAGTTATATTCTTTGTTTCTCTCTTCATCTTCGGGTTCCTATCTAATGACCCAGGGCGTAATCCTGGACGTGAAGACTAAAAAATAAGAAATTTTTCTTTACTTTATACTTAAAAATGTTTTTAGGATTTGATTTTATCTATTCTACATCTTTCTTTACTTTATTCTTATAAATGTTTTTAGGATTTGATTTTATCTATTCTACATCTTTAATTAGTCAAATAAAAAAAAGCAAAAGGGTTCGCTAAATTCGAATTTGAAAGATACCCAGTCAGCGACGGAAACGGAAAGAGAGGGATTCGAACCCTCGGTACGAATAGCTCGTACAACGGATTAGCAATCCGACGCTTTAATCCACTCAGCCATCTCTCCTAATTGAAAAAAAAAAAATAATAATTACTATGTTACATTACACAAAAGATAATGCTTGAAAAAAAGGCCCTTCTTTACTTTAACTTTATTATATAGCTTATATATTTTTTATTGTATTTTGTATTGTATTATACAGATGGATACAACTTTTATCAGCAATTCCATTTTTTATTTCTATAAAATGAAAAATGAAAATAAAGAATGGCCTCGAAAGAGATATCTCGAATCAAAATAGAAAAAAATAAAGAATATCTCTTTACAAAATTACAAAGGGCTTTTTTTTATTTTCACGGCCTGGTCTGGTCAGTACCCAGCCGGGCCCTTTTTTTGTTCCAATGAACCATACCGCCAAATCATAGAAAAATGATTTAGATGGAATCAAAGTGTCATTTCTTATTCTTTATTATTCTTTTGTTTCTTCTTCTTTTTTTTTATTTAATTTACTTTTACTGGATACTCGAAAAAAGGGAAAAACAGAACGATGTATTTTTTTTTGCACAATGCATTTTATGTTATGGCTGAAATTGTTTTGTCGAGCCGTATCTGTCAAAACCCCTTCAAGAACCAAATTTTTTATTTTATTTAGTTATTCAATTTCGTTTTTTATTTTTAAACAAAATAAGTCCTCTTTTCCTAATTTCATTAGGACTCCTAACAAACACGTCAATACTCTAAGCTCTAATTTGCATTTCATGATTTTTTTTTATTTCTGTCCTATATTGATTACGTCCGATTCCCTTGTTCGACAAAAGTCTCATTTCTATACAATAATCGTATTGTAGCGGGTATAGTTTAGTGGTAAAAGTGCGATTCGTTCTATTAATCCCCTTAATAGTTAAGGGGTTCTTCAGTTTCATTCATATTCTGATCAAAAACTTTATTTCTTAAAAGGATTTCATTTGAATCCTTTACCTCTAAATGAAAGATTCGAGG